TCAGATAAATCGAAAACTCCAGAGTATATCTTCCCACGGGTCAAAGCAAAAAGACACTTCGATTATTTTTGATTGAGTTTCATGAGAGAGAATTTCCTATTTTTTCCATTTTTCCTTAAAAAAAGGAAGAAAGTCTCTTTCTCGCATCCATTCTCCATCACACTGTTGGAACAAAAATATTGGATGCAGCGATATAGAAATGTTTGGTACATGAAGCCACGATTTGATAGATCTCTATCAAAATATACTTAGATAGATAGAAATTCATCTTGATCTGTAATCAAAGAAAGATAATGGAAATGGCTCTTATCTTGTGACTTGGAAGAAAGGTTTCTCTGTAGAGGAAGGGAATAACAATTTCTTCCTATAGAAAATCTAGGAACAAGAAGATTTAATCGGAAACATCGACAAATTCTTTCGAGGCCCAATGAAATAAAAAAGAAAATAAAATTAAAGGGGGTCAACTCTTCCAATTCCAATTTCATCTCTATCGAATTTTAATATCAGAATAGCGGATAGAGTCATAATTCAATAGGTCAGGTCCACTTACTTTTTTTTGTTGATTTCGAATCTTTTCAATGGATTTGATTGGTATAATGGAAAATAGGGATCTTTGGTGATTCAAGAGGCGGCTTATCATTATTCATATTATTCATAATAATGATCATTTACGGAAAAAATGTCTTTCTAACTAGAACTACTATACTCTAACTCAGTATAATGATAATGTATTATCCAGTTAGTTACTTTTTTATTCAAAAAAAAATCTCTATTTTCTGAATACTACGACTGGACTTTTATGAAAAAAACCAAAGCCCCTTATCGGATTTGAACCGATGACTTACGCCTTACCATGGCGTTACTCTACCCCTGAGTTAAAGGGGCTTATCTGATTTAATTCCTGAATGAGTCACTATGTAGAGAAAGTGGATAAAATCTCTATATGTACATATATTATACACAATTATATACATTATATACAAAAGTACATAGAGTAGACTCATAGTGCCTGATTCTTGAATAATCAAATGGATTTACCTAGAAAGTCTAGAGTCAAATAAAATGAATTCAAGCCCGACCCTAATTTCTTTTATTGAATTGATCCCCATTAAAACAAAATTCACTTGATTGATACATAACATACATGTACACTTACCCATTTTACACTTACCCATTTACAGAAATTTCAAGATATTTCATGTGATGAAGAGATTCTACTTGTCCGCTGAACAAAATTCTTAGGGAAAGGGCAAATTTTTGATAACTTCTTGATCCCGCTTACTAGATTTATTGGTTGTTAACTTCCCGTCTTAGTGTGAGATAGAGATAAGAATATCTCATCTTAACAATGAATGAAAGCAAAAAAATCGAAATGAACCCTCCCTCTTCTTTTCTGACGGACCAATCATTCCCTGAACAAATCCTGTCCCTCATATTATTTATAGTTGTTTTATAGTTGTTTGGATTTCTTTTTTTTTTTAGAAATGAAATAGAATATAGAAAATATAGATTTCTATACTCTATTTAAATTACTCTATTTCAATTTCATTTCTATTTAAATTGATTTTTAGTTAATTTCGATTTTATTTAATTTATATTTATATAGAGTGTAGAGTATGGCGATTCTAATATTCTAATGAACGATTCATGAATATGAATGACGAATCAAAAAATTCTATAGAATTCTGAAAAATGGAAAGATCCCGCGAGTCTAATCATACCATTCCATTATATTGACAATTTCAAAAAACTGTTCATACTATGATCATAGTATGAGGGCGGTTGGGCAAGTCGGCCCCCATCGTCTAGTGGTTTAGGACATCTCTCTTTCAAGGAGGCAGCGGGGATTCGAATTCCCCTGGGGGTAGGGTACTATGAAAGGAAGTTGATCATGGATTACCAATAAGCCTAAAGTGGATTCTTCCTGGGCCGATGCCCGAGCGGTTAATGGGGACGGACTGTAAATTCGTTGGCAATATGTCTACGCTGGTTCGAATCCAGCTCGGCCCAATAATTAATTCGCCAATCTACCATGAGATGGTATAATCCCCTTGTCCTTCCGAAATACCCCATACGAAATACGAAGATAAAAAAAGAATCAAATTTTCTGCTAGATCCCTTATTTCCCTGGGATTGTAGTTCAATTGGTCAGAGCACCGCCCTGTCAAGGCGGAAGCTGCGGGTTCGAGCCCCGTCAGTCCCGACGGATCCAATAAATACATCAATGAATTTCTCCCTTTCTATGAAAGGATGTCAGGGGGGGCAGAATTGCATTTCCAAAGCCCAAAGCAAAGGGGCTTTTTTTCTTTCCTATTTTTCCATTTTTATTAAGGTCCGATAACAAACCCTATAAAGGGTGATACTAGATCTTTTATACCGGCCTCATCTTTATCAAACCTCTTTGTCTTCATCTTCCAAAAAATCACAAGAAGTTTAGAACTTAACTCTTTTTTTTTTCATTTCGCTTTTCTTGTTTGTTTGGGTTTGTAACTATGTGACGAATCGAAGTGGAAGGGCAATCTGATGATACTTCATTAGATGATTGATTGTACAAGGAAGACGTAAGATAAAAAATAAGGTAAACAAATGAAAAATAAAGGAATTTTGGATTGATTGGGTCAGCAATCCAAGTTTGGATTCGGTATGGATAAAAGAACTTCCTATGTTATACTATTCAAGTCTCGAAGACGAATTGATTTGATAGCTCAGATATTCTTATTCATGATATTGATCCGATTCAAGATCATCGAGAGGTAATTCATTCATTGAATTTACAGGCGAAAGATTTATCATCTCTATGGGATTAAATCCCGAGTTATTGCGAAGTAAAAAAACCGATGAGATTATGGAAGTAAATATTCTTGCATTTATTGCTACTGCACTATTCATTCTAGTTCCTACCGCTTTTCTACTTATCATTTATGTAAAAACAGTAAGTCAAAATAATTAATTCAATTGAATTTTCAAATGAATTTGAATGAAACTTTCCTTCTGAGTTTTTATCAAAAATGGACAAAGTAAAATGAAAAGGATTCCAATTTCGCGTCTTATCTTAAATGAAATAAGCGGACTCTAATCGGCAGTATTTTCTAAATTTGATAGTATGGTAAGAAAGAAGGATTCATCTATTTCTTTACTTACCATACTATCTATCTCTTAGTCTATAAAGTTCTACTCTAGAATAAAGATAGAGGCTTAATTTTAGATAGATCAATCTATAATATTCTCTTCATATTCATGTATGTGTATATCAATTCCCGATATTTATTGTATGGAATGGACATAGCACCCAATTCTATTTATTTGCTACATCTACTTGTTTTGTTCCGATCAATCTGAAATAATTGTCTTAACTCTTATCTTATGATTCTAATTATGATTTGAATTACTAGATTTTTAGGATTTCCAATCTGAATATCGGTATTTATGGAAAGAATCAATGATTGAAAAACGATATGGACATATAGATTACTAAAATCACGTAGTAATCTTTTTTTAGTATTCCGAAGAAATAATTGATTTAACTATTGACAGGAGGGGAGGTCCACGGGCACTTCTTCAGATTTCGAAAAGGAAGAGTAAACCTCACCGATTTTTAACGCCCGAACCATGATAGAAAATAAGCCGATAAAGCAAAAATCTCCTTTCTAAAATTAGAAACCCAGCGGTAAATGGGTAGTATGTGACTCGCCTGAGGCAAGGTCTTATTATATTATTGCATAGTCTCTCGTTAGACAACCACGATGTCTATATCTTTTATCAGAGAAAGTGCGTATACACTTAACAAAACAACTTCTTCTTTGAAGAGTAAAGAGGGAAACAAATAAAAAAAGGTCCGGTCTTCCTCAGTATCCATCTAATCTATAAGGTAAGAGCCCATAGTAAGAGCCCATTAATTAATAATTGAAATAGAAATAAGAAATAGAAAATTTCGGAAGAATTAGATTGGAAATTTTTTCCAATCATCTGGATCCCTTTCCTTTCGAAATACAAAGATGGGAATCATTGAAATATTTCTTTGATTGAAAGAGTATGATTCCTAGCATACATTACTCCATTGGAGTCCAATGGAATTTGAAATTAAGATATTTAGATTTTAACTAGTTCAAAACGCGTTGCAGAACGATCTATAAAACAATTGATACAGTTTGATTCCTCAACTCAATTAGTAGTAGTACTTTTAAAGTCCACTTCTTCCCCACACTACGAGTGAAAGAGAAAATGTAAAGACTACCATTAAAGCAGCCCAAGCGAGACTTACTATATCCATGTGAGTTATGTCCCCTATCTCTATAAATAGGAAGGAATTCTTCCATTATTCCTCACTAATAATAGGGGAATCAATGGTGCAGAGTCAAAAAGGGATTCTGACCGAACACTATTGAGAAATCAATCCAATAAATGATGCTTTTTTGAATCGTGAAAGATTAAACACAAGCAAAATACGTAGTAACATCTCAAGGGAATGGGAAGATGTAGGAATAAGAATAATAAGGCCCATTCTTTTTTGACCTTCCTAAGTAAAAACAGAAAGGCGGAAATCACTAAAAAAGAGAAATCACTATCTATTACCTATTACAGACTCCTATTTCTCCCTTTGTTTGATCTAATCCGTACCCCCTTTTCTCGAGTATGGCTGTGAATGTGAAAGAGGGGGCTTGACTAGGGGTTGCCGAAAAGAAATTCTTTCTTTTTGTCCCCTTTTCTATAAAAAAAGGTCAATTATCCATCTAATCTAATATGGATTGAATACCTGAGCACTCCAAGATTCTCGCGAGTCCGTCGTATATAAAGCAACTTCCGCCCCTTTCCACAACTATTAATTAAATCAGATTTCCTATCAGGCTCTCCAATCTAATTCAAGATCCATTCATTAGACACTACCTTAGTATTAGTAATTAGTAATAGAAGGGAGTCGTGAAGTCTTGCCAGCCCCTCTATCATTAGATTAGAATATTTCCTTGAATCCTAGATGCAATGCAAAGATTCACAATCTTTTA